ATATTAACATAAGAGAAGTAAGTGGATCAATTAAGTAGCCAAATTCTAAAGAAAAATCATTATTGATGGTCCAAGACCATACAGATAGATAGATAGAACTGTTATTTATTTGTTGAATAAATATATGGGATGAAAAAATCATAACTATACTTAACAGTAAAACACTAGGAAAAACCCACATACGACGAAGATTTTTTATTGCCGTCGGAAAAAGTAGAAGTCCTACTCCTATTAACATAGGGGTTGGAAGGGGAATGAAAGGTATGATCCATGAATATTGATATGTATATTCCATAAAAAAAGAATCTTTTTATCTTAATTAATTGTTTCTGATTCACCGGCTTTTATTTCTTTTGAAAAAGGTCAGTTAATAAAAAGTTAATAAAAAAAGTTAAGATATACAAAACTGAAATAAAATTTTCTAGCTTTAATTATTCTGAATCTTTCTCAACTACCTCAAATATTTCAAATCAAGAGGTTAGAATTGGTCAAACGATATGACCAAGTTACTAGTGAAAAAGAAATAAGTATTTTTATTAAATTATTAAGTCAAATTTTATGAAGATACAAAAAATGAAAATTGAAATTTTCATTACCGTTACGTATTACAATAATTTATTTATATCTATAGAGCAAGGATAACAAATTTCACCAAAAACAGTATTTTCTTTTGATATGAAGCATAAATAACCCTAATTTGACTCATAAAAGTTATTTTATGGGTTATTCAGAACAGAATCAGTAACTAATTTGAACTGATTGATTGTCTTCTATTCCAATAAAAGCCATTTGTCGGAAAGGTTATGATAGAGAAACTATGACCCCAACACGTGACTTTACCTATGACCCCAACACGTGACTTTACATAAAATTAAAAGAAGAAATTCCTAAAATAGCTTTTATAAAACAATCTATCTTGTACCTTTTCGCAGATTAACTACTAGTCTCGTTCTAATTAAAAAAATAAAATTAGATGTACTCTTTTCTTGAGCTTGCCCAATTAAATGAATAATAAATGAATAATTAATATAAAAAATTACTAAAGTTTTTTTATTAATTTTTATTAATAACTATAGGGATTGGCTTATTAACCATTTCTAGGTATTTTATTCCATGTATAAAATTAGAAAAAAAAACTAACCAGAGATATAAAGGCACGGGTTTTTTCTTTGTATTTGTTTTTTTATCAACTTCAATCAATTCGAGTTCTATTGCATAGTAGATTCTATAGATATAGAAGATATAGCTGAAGGAAGATATAAGAGTACCAATAAAATAAATACGAATCTTTCTTCCAGATGTTGTAGATGTTGTATCGGATTGTATATGGCATAGAAAAAAAAAAACAATTTTTGTATTTAATTAAAAAAAACTACCATATAGTTTTTGTTGCTAGTACAATTTTATGCTATTTTTCTATATCCATATTTTTATGAAGGAAGTACAATCTAGAAAATAAATAGATCCATAATTATAATGAATAGTAAAGAACAATCGGTTTTGAACAATAGATGTCTTTGACATCCAACCCTGGCAATGAATAACCTATTAGAATTTTTTAATGGCAGTTCCAAAAAAGCGCACCTCTATATCAAAAAAACGAATTCGAAAAAATATCTGGAAAAGGAAGGGATATTCGGCAGCATTGAAAGCCTTTTCGTTAGGGAAATCTCTTTCTACGAGGAATTCAAAAAGTTTTTTTTGTGCAACAAATAAATAATCCAAAATTGGGAAAAATCTGAATTGGTTTGACTCGAAAAGTAATCTAGTTTCATTTTTTTTTTATAAGTTATAAAAAAATTGATAATTTACCAAAGTTAAAATAATTCAAATAATCGAATATTTTAAACATTGTTAAAACAATATAATTTCTATTTTTAATAGTTATAATAAACTCTATAAAACTATAAACTATAAAAATAAATAATATAAAAAAATGTAAATAATAAATAAAATAAAACAATAAACTAATAAAATAAAGGGCATAATTTATGTTCTTTAATGGTTTGATCCGATCAATAGTAATATTAAATTGAAGTTGTTTTGCTCTTATAGTCTAATAATAATTTTTTGTTGCCTGAATTTGAAAATCTAAAAATAGTATTTTTTGTTTGAAAAAAGAATAAAAGCAAGCACAAGGTTTCACCTTTTTTTTTAGTATGTTTTATAATTTTCAGGATGGGGATTCTTATTTTCCCCATCGATTTGCGAATTCGATAATAACAAAAGTTTGTATTTTTTATTTATATTATTTTATACTATCTATACATATTCTAATATATTTAGAATACTATAGAATAGAATATAGAAGAGCGGATATAAGATCTATAGTCAAAATTAATAGATCATTGAAATTAATTGATTAAGTTTAAAATGTGTTTTATCACTTTCTAAATCATTATTTCTATAAGTTCGTATCACTATATACCCTAACCTTTACCCCAATTAATAAAAAAACTTTTTACCATTTTTAGGTGATTATACAAAGACTGTGCCCATT